AACTCGGATAGGAGATTCCTACCCGAACAGCCAATCCCAATCTTCGGATCATCCTTCTAAACAACCTCAGGGAATTCTCCTTCAGATCCTCTACTTAGGGATTATACCATTAACCTGTCTTCTCTTTCGATCTTGTTCCGAAGGAATTCATACTAAATAAACCCTCTTTGAAAGAAGAATAGAGTCAAAGACTAGCTCGGATAGTAGCCGTTAGGCGAAATTCCATTGGTTTAGTTTAGGGACATGATAAGGTGGATAGAATTGACCCCCCTCGATTCTCTTCTTGGGATTCTACTATATAGTTAGTCTCGGACTTTGCTTTGGTTCCATATCGGATCAACAGCGGATCAACTCCGAAGATTGACACGAATTCAGCACTTTTAGTTTCGGATTGTACACTTCATTCAGAATCTTCTCAAGGGATACCGACCCTACTTACTGGTTGACTTCTCTTTCCGACAAGGAAGTCAAAGGGCAAAGGGCAAGAAACCCGAGCAAATAGCAAATAACTAGAGTTATACCCCTTTGAGCACCAATTGAAGAGGATGTTCACGAAGGTCCGTAAGGAATCTAATGTCACTACTCAAAAACTTCCGTTGGCATGACTTTACGACGGATCATCCACGACCAGGTCAGAAGTGGAACGCCTAACGGCCCCTAACCAACTTGAGAGAGCCATTAGCTCCAATAGCTACAAATTGGCAGCGACTCATGAATGAAATGCATGAGAAATATCGGGACGAGCTCGGGTAACGAATCACTTAACCTTAACAGCTGCTCTTGAAATCTATGAATTCAGCCTTTCTTCCCAGGATTACACCATTGATTTCCCCTTTCATCCTGATAAGAAACCTTTATCATATCAAAGAAGGGAGCTTTTGCGGCTCCGTTTGTGGAGAGCAGATTTCTCTTTACTTTAGCTTTCCGTCCTTGAACTCTTTGCTCAACAGCCAAACCAAGGGAAGATTCTTCCCGGCACATTAAAGCGGAAGATGCTTCTTCTTCCGATACCGATCTCTTCTCTTATCTTACGATATTTCTAGAAAGATGAAATGAAGCTCCTCAAAGCGGCCAACCTAATCTGAAAGACTGGATCGATCGTACTATATAGATAAGATAGTATCAGATAGACAAGCTTTCATACGCAATTACTCGATCCAATCTCGCACTTGGCCTGATCCATCCGACCGGTATGCCGGTAATCTTGTTTTCGGTCTAGCCCCGTCTTGATGTATTCCCTTTCTCCTCGTTCTGTTTGGCCAGTGGTCCAATCAGTTCTTGTCGTATATCCATGGGCTGGTTTCCTTTTTTAGGACCATTGTCCGTAGCCTTTCTTTGTGACTTGAGGATGTCAAAGCTCTGTCTCTTCATTCGGTAACCAATCCGTCTAGTGGTCCATCGTAGGTAAAGTGCGAAATGTAGTAGGAGAAGGTTCCATCCTCTCTCCATCCGCTTTCGTACCTCTCTTTCCGGTTTGCTATGCTAGCCTTACAAGTCAAAGTATTCCAGTGGGCCTACGCTTTCCATTAGCAGAAAAAGCTGTACAAGTGGTATCCTGTAGTACAATCCGTTGTTTTCGTATAGCCAGGGACCGTGAATTGCTTGATCCTTTGTAATTTCTCCCTCCTTCTACTTCATTTATTCAATAGTAGACGAGGATGGCATCGAATTATGTTGGAGGAAGGGAAAAAGCCCTGTTAGCAGGAAGAATTAGACAAAAAATACTGTTTGCGAGGAATCCACTGTTTTCGCACCCTAATCAATAGGTCAATAGGTAAGGGTAATGTGATGATAGATATCACATTACCTATTTTATATTATATAAGGGTAGGCAACGAAACACACAGGTTTTTTTTTATTCCACTACTAGAGACTATTTCCTATAACCAACCTAATTCCTGTAACCAAACCTACTACTTTAACTAGTACCAGCACGGGGAGAACCTTTACCTCAAACTAGTTCCTATTACCTGTGGCTACCCTAATATCCCGTTACTGTACGGGAGCGGAAGCGAGAAAAGAAAAGCAGGTTTTTTCATCTGCTAGCATTGTGGTTTGGAATCGATTCTTTATCAATAGCCCACCCTTTCTTTGAACCTTGTCGATGATCTAACTTAAAGATATGAACTGAGTGCCATTTGATGAGTAACTGAGAACAAAGGAGAGGGATATGGAAAGAATGAAGTAATGAAAGAGGAAGTCATTGCTAGTAGTAACGACTTGTCACGATCCATTGGTTCATATAGAATCCATGTCCTAGGTGTATCAAAAAACATTCTTTTCGCTAAGCGTATATAATAAAATAGAGTGAAAGGGTCCACCCCGAAAGCAAGGGGATACTAACTAACAGCTGAGTCCTCTCCGAACCGCAGGAGATAGTTGCCCATCATACGGCTCACCAACTTCACTTGCCTCTATGGGAGGCGCGCTCCGGGCAGGTTCGGATCACTTACAATACATGGCTCTACGAAGGTGGGTTAGGAAAGTTTTCAATATGATTCTTTTCCTCTATTTCTTCGATGAGAAATGCGAGTCTGTTTTGTCCACTTTCTCCATCCCCCTCTATCAAAATGATAAAAAAGGAATTTATTATTCTTATTCCCGTGTTTGATCTCTTCTCCTTCGGACCCTCGCTCGTTGTCACCTATGTTGGGTTTGGAACCCCCTGTAGAGAATGAAGAGGGGCCAAGGATCTTCCTCTCAACAGTGCTTTTCGAGGCCTCCCTGAACCTGAATAAGTAAGGCCCCGTTAGCCTGGGCGAAGATGGGGATAAAGAGTAAGGATTGAAGCCCCCTTAGCTCTGCCAGGCACTGGACAGGGGTTAGCTTTGTAAATGTGTAGAGCCAAGTGTAGTGTGGTGTAGTAGTAGGCACTTCTAGGCCCCTTCCCGGCTACTGGATTACTCCAGTGCTTCGGGTACTACGGACCCTCTGCCATCCATTGCAGCGGAGCCCTTTCATGAGCAGGGGGGCTAAGCACAGTTCTTTGAATCAAACGTTGAATGAAATCGATTCTTTTTTAGATATATAAATAGAAATAGGATAGATGGGTGGATCTATATTTCTATTTATATATATTACTAATTCAAATGGATTTCTGTTGTAGCGTAGCAAGAAGCCCCAAATCCTTGATTTGGCGAGGAAAGACTGCACAGCTTTGGGCCCAGGAAGCGAAGGGAATGAGCTCGGCTGCTTCTCCTCCACACTTCTTTTTCTCCGTTCCGCATGCGCTTCGCGCGCAATTGGCGCTTTGCTCTCCTCTTATTCTTCATTGGACGGTTCGGATGGACTTCGCCGTTCTTTCCCAACTAAAATAGAAAAGGTAGGTTATAAACCTCGAGATGTCGATTCGTTTTCCGCCCCCAATGAGATGGGGAATTTCTAACCCCCTATTTAGACTTTCGGGCCCTTCATCTTTCTGAATCGAGACCCGGCCCGGCTCGCGTCGTTCCAACAACCGGCGGGGAGCACCTCAGTATACGATCGCGCGCAGTAACTGGGAGTCCTATTACACTTAAGGCCAACTTCAATTCACCAAACCAAGGTTCATCTCGTGTACTGATTGTGGACTCGTACAAGGATATTGAGTAGACGGTTGATGTATCAGACTCGACCCTATCTTTCGTAGCATGCATTCCCATCCGTGTCGCAACTGATTCGGTAAGCTACGTGTCCGGTGCACGGAGAACTGCCTTCGGTCCCCCAAACTGACTTACTCGTGGCAACCTTCCGGCCGCCCAACGACCTATAACGCTAGTCACTACTCCCACTAGGGCTAGTAAGTCAGCCCCACAACCCAAAGCGGCGAAAAACAAATAGAATTTGCTATAAAAGCCGGCTAACGGGGGTATTCCTACGTATGAGAACATAGTAATGGAGAAGGTAATAGCCAAAATAGGATTCGTTTTGGCTAGAGCGCCCAAATCCGCTATATATTTGACACGGGTTTGCCGTAATGCTGAAACTATGGCGAATGCATCTATCGTCATTGATGCATAAATAAAGATACCAATTAGTAGTGATTGAATTCCTTCTATGGTTCCACATGAGAAACCAATACGAATATAACCTACATGTCCAATTGAACTATGAGCTAGAAGTCTTTTGACTTTCGTTTGGGCCATGGCGGCCAGTGCTCCTAAGATCATAGAAGCAATGCTGCAGAAAAAGAAGATTTGTTGCAATGTAGCTCCATAAGAACCATAAATAGAAAGACGTGAAATATTAGCAGAAATAGAGATTTTAGGCGCAATAGAAAGGAATGCTGTAACCGGGGTGGGTGAACCCTCATAGATATCAGGTGCCCACATATATAGAGTCAAAAGAGATATTGAGTCCGAAGGGGAGGGGGGTTTTCTTCGGGGCTCGAGAGATGGAATAGAAAGGGCCCCACAAGTTTTGAATTCGCCGCTGGGGAATTCACACGAAAGGGAACGAGGAATTCTCAACGAAAAAAGTGCTCTCTGAACCGAACGTGAAAGTAGTTTTCCATCAGACGGCTGTTCCCGTAACTCTACTCTCGACTTGGATTATATATCCAAAGGGGTCCGCTCTCGGCCATTCCACACGCTGCCTGGCAGAGGCGTGGTTATCTGAAGTGGATTCTCTCTTTTGTAGTAGATGCCGAACCTGCTGTGCCCCATTGACTAAGAAGGGGGCGGGCGCAGCAGCTACATGGACCCCTTCCTTTCTGTTGTTGCCAGCGCTTTCCCGGGCCGAGCCGGAATCTTGTCTTGTAAAGGGCAGGCAAAGCCCGAAGGCTGCTATCCCAAGCCGGCCAAGGGATGACAAAAAGAGGGCGCTTTCCTGTGTTGCACTGAAAAAAAGGACCTAAGAGTTGAGCGTCTTCTCTTAGTCTCTTAGGTTTATTCCTCCCGCGCCCGCCGCCCGGCCCGCGTTATAGGGGAAGATTAGCAAAGCGGGAAAAGACAGAGGGGCATCTTATTCTCTTCGCGTCCGGATCGGAGAAGCATTCGGAACGGGCTCCGCGTTCATTTCGT